TAATCTGAAAATTAATCTGAAAAAAAAGGATAACCCTTTTTCCTTTCCAATACCAATAAATAAAGGATTCAAATCATTTTATCGACATGAGTGCTATATATCGAAAAATTTCGAACTATTTTTTTTAATTAAAAAAACGTCTCGGTATTAAGTATCAACATAGTGGTAGAAAGAATACCCTGCTGTGCTTGGACTTCAAACAATTTAAGCTTTAACCCTGTTAATGGTCCCACATTATTGGTTGATAGAGAATCAAAGTATATTTACCAACAAATCACGAAATGCTATGGTTCTTACATATGATTTCTTTATTTATTATTGATTCAGAAGTCATTCGTGAAATCATGCACCTTTCGCCCTAATTCGAAAGAAAAAAAGAGGTACAGTTGGTTGAATCCAACCTATTCTTGAAATAAACAACCCGCACACACTCCCTTTCCAAAAAAAATTAATACACCAATAACTACACTGAGATTTATTAGATTTGTTGCTAAAATATCGGTATTAAACCCGAAACTCCCGGCGGATGGCCAGTGACCCAAGAAAACGAAAGAATCGGTTACATTTTTCATATGATCTCCTCTTATAAATAAACTAAAAAAATCGTTGTATTATTTCACTTCTTTGCTACTTATAAATAATAAATAAATTGAAATTAAATAAAAAAAGTTTTGAAAGAAATTTTCGTTTTTTCAATTGAGATTCCCAATTTCCAATAAGAATAATACTTAACTTATTGGAATAGAATTACTAATACTAATTAGGTACTAAGTTTCAAGTGAATTGCGAAATACCTCCTTTGTTGCACCACTTCTCCTTGGAACTAAGAAGGGGAAGGAAGGAAGGAAGACAGCGAGTGGGTAACACTAATTCTTCATCCTCAAATAAGTCCTTCCCGTGGGTTATTTTCTCAACAAATAAGTAATTATGTAGGAGCAATATTTTACTATAATGTGAATAATGTGAATGTGAAAAAGCAACCTGCAAATCCAAGACTATAAAAGAAATATGTATTTCTCATATTTCTTTTTCTCAGATTAAACAAAAGGATTCGCAAATAAAAGCGCTAATGCTACAACCAATCCATAAATTGTTAAAGCTTCCATAAAAGCTAAACTAAGTAATAAAGTACCTCGTATTTTTCCCTCTGCTTCGGGCTGTCTCGCAATACCTTCTACAGCTTGTCCCGCAGCAGTACCTTGACCAACTCCAGGTCCAATAGAAGCAAGTCCTACAGCCAATCCAGCAGCAATAACGGAAGCGGCAGAAATCAGTGGATTCATGATAAGTTCCTCACACACAAAAAAAAGAAATGGTTAATGATACAATCAACTAATGCATTATGACTAAATTATTCCATTGCTAATATTCATCCAGTCGAAATAACTAAAAACGCCGAATTGAAATAATAATATTATTGAATCATTAGATCATTAGAAAGACTTCATCTTTTCTTTTTTTAGTTACTATTTGTTGAGTCTTTCTGAATTAATACAACTTGAGTTTTCCATTTCTTTTTTCTAATCATTAATCATTCTTCGATTTTTTTCTTTATTTTATTTGTTTATTCATTATTCATTCAATTCGCAGTCATAAATGAAACGGAAGGACTTCGGTTGGTATCCAAAATTCAAGTAGGGCAAATTAAATATTAGTTCATATATAACTTGTCAATCTCTAATATAAAATATACATATGTTTCGTCAATAACGTAAACCGCCTATTCTATTTTTTCTATTTTGAATTCAATCGGATTTTCTAATCATTCTTCGAACCATATAATCTGCAAGAATTAACGTACAGTCATTAGATTCCACATACCTGTGGCACCCCTCTCCGCTAACCAACGCCTTTTTTATTTTGCACTTCTCGCTCGAATATCGTTTTTTTTTTCTATTTCCGTTCGACTGTATGTATTTCTACATTTATATGCTCTAAATAAAATAGATTATCTTGATAGAGTATCTCGAGACAGACAGGCATACACATATATTACCTGGATCTAAACTAAACGATAGACTCTTCCTAAGACTAATCAATGATGACCCTCCATGGATTCGCCTATATAAGCTGCGGCTAAAGTTGCAAAAATAAGAGCCTGAATACCACTTGTAAATAATCCAAGAAACATGACAGGTATAGGAACTACTAAAGGTACTAAAGAAACAAGAACAACAACTACTAATTCATCCGCTAATATGTTTCCGAAAAGTCGAAAACTAAGTGATAGAGGTTTTGTGAAATCTTCTAAGATGTTAATGGGTAAAAGAATTGGAGTTGGTTGAATGTATTTACCAAAATAACCTAATCCTTTTTTTGTAAGACCCGCATAGAAATAGGCTACTGACGTGAGTAAAGCTAAAGCAACAGTAGTATTTATATCATTCGTGGGTGCGGCTAACTCCCCGTGAGGTAACTGTATGATTTTCCAAGGCAAAAGAGCCCCTGACCAATTAGAAACAAAAATAAATAAAAACATAGTCCCAATAAAGGGAACCCAAGGGCGATATTCTTCTCCAATTTGAGTTTTGCTCACGTCTCGAATGAATTCAAGAACATATTCAAAGAAATTTTGACCGCCAGTCGGAATGGTTTGTGGACTCCGAACAGCTATAGCAGCTGACCCTACTAAGATAGCAATTACAACCCAAGAAGTTATAAGTACCTGGCCATGAATTTGGAAACCTCCTATTTGCCAATAGAAATGTTGGCCTACTTCCACACCAGATATATCATATAACCCCTTTAGTGCGTTGATTGAATATGATAGAACATTCATATTGTCCTCTGATAGAAATATAACTTTAAAAAAAATTATTTTGATTCAACCATCTCTTTCTCGACTTGTTTACTTTAATTTTCTATTTCGGATACCGATTAATTCCATAATATCATATCTCCGTTTTTTTTAATTAGTTTTTGAAATTCAGGATATAGTAACCGATATAGAGCTTAGGAAATCCATTTTGGATTTTATTATGAATCACGGATTTCTTATATAGCTAGAGCGGCCTTCACATATTGCAAATACTAATTTGGTAAGAATTAATCGAATTGAAGCTATAGCGTCATCGTTTGCCGGAATCGAAATATCTGCGAGATCCGGGTCACAATTTGTATCGATTAAACAAATCGTTGGAATTCCTAAAGTAATACATTCTCGAAGGGCCGTATATTCTTCTTGTTGATCAACGATGATTACAATATCCGGTAATCCTGTCATATACTTGATCCCGCCCAGATATGTTTGCAAGTGAGATAATTGTCTCTTCAACACGGCTGCATCTCTCTTTGGAAGACGAGCAAGTTTCCCTGCCTTTTGTTCCATTCTCAAGTCCCTGAATTTTTGAAGTCTCGTTTCTGTCGTGGACCAATTCGTTAACATACCCCCAAGCCACTTTTTATTAACATAATGACAGCGAGCCCTTATTGCAGCCCATGCTACTGAATCAGCTGCTTTATTTTTTGTCCCAACAATTAAAAATTGTTTTCCTTTACTTGATGCATCAAAAACTAAATCACAAGCCTCTGATAAAAAACGAGCGGTTCTAGTAAGATTTATAATATGAATCCCTTTACATTTTGCAGAGATATAAGGCGACATTCTAGGATTCCATTTACGAGTACCGTGACCAAAATGAACTCCTGCTTCCATCATCTCTTCCAAATTGATGTTCCAATATCTTCTTGTCATTTCTCCCCACACTTTCTCTTTTTTTAATAAAGAGATGAGGTATTCTGAAATAAATAATTGTTCCAACGGAACCTTCTTTTCTACCACGGATTGGCCGTTGATATACAACCCAAACCATTAATTCCTTTCTATATCGTTATCGTTATTTTTTGAATTTGTTTATTTTATTACTAAATTAAATAACCATAACAGATACATAAAAGATAAAAAAGATTAATCTCTTATATAGAAACCCCATAAATCATTGTTGTTTTGATCTATCACAGAAATTCTTTGAAAGACAAGAATCAAATAATTCTCTGTGGTAAAACAAAATATCTCTCATTTCTCCCTCGAATAGATTCTTTTTTTTTGTTTTCAAGGGAATGCCCTTATGTTGACTTGAATGGTGTATGAATCCTTTGAATCCGGTCCCAACGGGTATCATCCCCCCCAGAACAACGTTTTCTTTTAGTCCTTTCAACCAATCGATACGGCCCCGGAGAGCCGCCTTTGCTAAAACTCGAGCAGTTTCTTGAAAACTCGCTTCGGATATAAAACTTTGCGTATTCAGAGATGCTCGAGTTATTCCCAATAAGGTAGCTCGGTAACATATCGATTCTTCCAAAGCGCGCCCCGTTCGTTCTGCCCGAAACAATCCAATTAGTTCTCCGGGCAAAAAAACATTAGACATTCCATCTTCTGAAACCAAGACTTTTGATGTTATTTGACGTACAATAATTTCTATATGCCTATTATGGATCTGTACCCCCTGTGATCGATAAACCTTTTGGATCTTATTAACCAAAGAAATACGACTTTGTGCTATAGTTAGCTCAGCTCCAATCAAGAATCCCCAAGGAATTCCAAGAATTCTTCTTATACGTTCGTTCCAACCATCAATCCTCTTTTCTAGATTCATCGATATTGAATCAATCGAACGAACTTCTAAGACTTGTTCCACTTTTGGAAGACCTTGCGTTATGTCACCAGACCTCGATTTTTCATATATAAATGTAACTAATGTATCCCCCTCATAAACGATTTCTCCATAATGACCATGAACTGTTGCTCCCGGAGTAGCCAAATAGGGCTTAGCCGATCTTATTACTACAGAGTCAAATTGAACAATTAGAACTTGACCCGATTTGAAGTGTGGTCCATTTTTGGTTATACATACATTTTCACAAACAAATTGTCCAAGATAAATTTTTGTGGATGTCTCTTCACAAAAATTATAATGAAGAAAATACCAATTCAATTTGAATGGATTCAAAATGATGTTACTGCATGGATCGGGATTATAAATTCTTCCATTTTCATCCAT